TTGTATCCATTTTTATGGATAGTGTATCCATTTGTATTGATATTATTAGTGATATTATTGAGGTAGCAGTTACAAAAGGGCGAATTAAACAGATTCAATTTTGTCTTACAAAATGGAAGAGGCAATATACTCTGATAAGGAAGATTCAGAGGAAGATAAGTAAGATTCAGAGGAAGATAAGTACGATTCAGAGGACGTCTTTCCATAAGCTTGTTCTGTCCCAAGACATGAGTCCTCTTAATAATAAGCCACCATTGAGATCGACACATCTGAGATCGGCAAATCTTCAGGAGTTCCTCTATGCAATCTTTTTCCTTCTTATTGTTGCTGGATATCTCGTTGTGACACCTCTTTGCTCTGTTTTCTGGACCGCTAGTGAGTTACAGACAGAGTTCAAAACGGTCAAATCTTTTATAATGGAATCATCTATGCTTGAGATTGAGGTGGGAAAACTTCTGGATAGGTATCCTCTATCTGAATCGAATTCTTTCTGGTTCAGGTTAACTAATCTCTTTCTAGGTGCTCTGCAAAAGATGTTCTTGCGTAATGCTGATGGAATACGCTTTAATAAGAAGAAAAATTGGAAGAAAAAGCTCGTCGAGATCATCGATCTCATAAGTATGCCCTTCGATCCACTCACTTTTTCGATAAATACGAGATATCTAAGTCATACAAGTAAAGAGATCTATTCAGTGCTAAGAAAAAGAAAAAAGGTGAGCGGGTATTGGATTGATGAAAAGATAGAAGACTGGGCCACAAACAGTGATTGGGTTGAGGATGAAGAAAGAGAAGTCTTGATTCAGTTCTCCACCTTAACGCCAGAAAAAAGGATTGAAAAAATTTTATGGAGTCTGACTCAGAGTGATCATTTCTCAAAGAATGACTTTGATTCTCAAATCATGGAACAACCGGGAGAAATTTACTTAGGAAACTTAATTGACCTTCATAACAAGGATCTACTAAATTATGAGTTCGATACATCCTCTTTAGCAGAAAGACGGCTATTCCTTGCTCATTATCAGACAATCACTTATGCACAAACCCCGTCTGGGGCTAATAGTGTTCATGTCCCAGATCTACAACCCTTTTCGCTCCGCTTAGCCGTAACCCCCTCTAGGGGTATTTTAGTGATAGGTTCTATAGGACTTGGACGATCCTATTTGGTCAAATACCTAACGAAAAACTCCTATCTTCCTTTCATTACGATATTTCTGGACAAGTTCCGGGATACCGTTTTTCGTTTTGTTGATGATGATGAGGACAGTGATGCCAGTGATGATGAGATCGAGATTTTTTTTGATGCTCGTGACGCTATTGAGACTATTAATCAAGATATTCATGTTTTTGACGATATGGATATTGATATTGATATTGATGGTCGTGCCAAGATTTTTGAGGATCTGGATGCTCATGACGATATTAATGGGGAGCTGGAACAGCTAACTAGGATGGATGAGCTAACTGAGGAGATGGACACGGTGTGGCGCGTAGCCCAATTTTATATCAGCCTTCAAATCGAATTAACAAAAGCAATCTCTCCTTGCATAATATGGATTCCAAACATTCATGAGCTGCATTTTAGGGATTCGGGTTCCTTCTCCCTCGAGCTATTAGTGAACCTTCTCTCCTGGGATTGTGAAAGATCTTCCACTGGAAATAGTCTTGTTATTGCTTCGACCCATTTTCCCCAATTCGTGCATCCCTCTCTAATAGCTCCGCATCGATTAGATACGTGCATTAAGGTACGAAGGCCTCTTCTTCCACAACAACGAAAGCACTTTTTCACTCTTTCATATACTAGGGGATTTCGCTTGGAAAAAAAAGCGTTCCAGGCTAATGGATTCGCGGCCATAACCATGGGTTCCAATGCACAAGATCTTATAGCACTTACCAATGAGGCCCTATCGATTAGTATTGCACATGGGAAATCAATTATAGACGAAAATACAATTAGATTCGCTCGTCATAGACAAACTTGCGATTTGCGAGCCCATGTAATACCGGTTCAGAATTCTCGGCTCCTTTTCTATCAGATAGGAAGGGCTGTAGCACAAAATTTACTTCTAAGTAATTGCCCCATAGATCCGATATCTATCTATTTGCAGAAGACATTCTGTAACGAAGGGGATTCTTATTTGTACAGATCGTACTACGAACTTGGAATGAGCACGAAGAAATTAACGATACTTCTTTATCTTTTGAATTGTTCTGCCGGATTGGTCGCTCAAGATCTTTGGTCTCCACCCGAACCAGATGAAAACAATAGGATCGCTTATGGTAGACTCGTTGAGAATGATTTTGATCTAGTTCATGGCCTATTAGAAATAGAAGGCATTCTAGAGGGATTCTCACGGACAGATCTAGAGGGATTCTCACGGACAGAAAAAGATTGCAGTCAGTTTGATAAGGATCGAGTGCCATTGCTTCTTCGGCCCGAACCAAGGAATCCCTCAGATATGATACACAATGGATTTCAATCTATGATTGATCAGAAATTTCT